GCTAAAAAATGTTTGATTTTTTTGCATTGAGGGGTTCTCTAAAATTTTCATTCGAAAAAAATAGGCTAATTTTCATGAAAATTTTTAGGGTGGGTTAACGCGAAATGCATGTATATATATATAATGCGGATGGCTAATCGGTATCCTCAACTTGTTAGTCTGCACGTTCTCGAGTCTTCCTTGGTTTTGGGGTTTGACAAGGATAACAGGATTTGCTGAGCGAAGGGGGGTAGGGGGGTTTGTCGCGCAAAAACCAAAAGGGGGGCAGATATATAAGGGTATATTGAAGAAGGAATGAATATGTTATGCACTTGAGTTAGTAAAATGTAATTCTTAAGTTATGTCTTTCAATGTTTAACCTACTTTAACTATTTCAAGGAAATGTTCAACCTTAATTAATCATTTGTGCCTGCACTCTGAGATGCAAAATGAAAGGAAACCTTTTAAAAAAACCAAATGCATATAAAAGAATGCCCGGCATGTGGAGTAATGAGGAGTATGTACTACACCTGTAACCAATATGCCATTGTAGTAAGGAATAGGGGGTCTTCACTAAACAATACCTGAGATAGAAACCAGATACCAGGAATAATTCATAAAATACCTTAACCTAGTTAAGTGTCCCTGGTTCTATCATGCATGATATGCCTTAAGTAAACCGGTTGGTGGTCTCTTACTACATTAATTATTTATATGTAAACCTTAGTTGAGTTAACAAAGTAAAATTGTGAGGTCGACTATTCAATTAGAGAAACCACCGTCTTATAATTTAAAATAAATTAATTTTGAGTTTTAAAAATATGTCTATGTACGTTATTTAAACGTTAGTACTTGCTTTTATGTTAAAATAAATTAATTGTGATTTTAATGATATGTTTTATGTATCTTATTTAGACGATAGTACTTGCTTTGGGGTTAAAATAGATGAATGGTGATAATACATATAATAGTACTTAATACATTATGTAATATTATACATATAATGTACTATACCATACATGTTACTATCAGAAGATAGTTTAATTTAGAATTCTGGCTTTGGGAGCCAGGGGTGGGAGTTAAAATCTCCTTTTTCTGGGCGCTAGGGAGGAATTTAACCTCCGATCTTCGGCTTACAAGACCGATGCTTTTAGACTAAGCTACTAGGGCAAGCTCATTTTAGTGCTTTATTTTCTAGTCATCCTGCTGTCGGGATAAGGATGAGGAAAAGTGAGAAGTAAAGAACAGATGCAATTTGTCCAATGATGACATATGGGTGTTCTACGGGCATACCTCCAATTCATGTCAGAATTAATATATCTGCTACAAGGGTTCAAAATAAAAATTGAGTCAGCGGACGGAATGTTAGTCCTCGTTGTTTAGAGGTGTGGAGGATTGGGACCACTATTAGGATCAGGATGGAAGATAATAGTGCGAGGACCCCCCCCAACTTATTGGGAATTGATCGCAGGATGGCGTAGGCAAATAAGAAGTATCACTCTGGCTTAATGTGGGGTGGCGTGACTATGGGGTTGGCTGGCGTAAAGTTGTCCGGGTCTCCTAGAAGGTTGGGGGAGAATAGGGCTAATGATGTGAGGGCTAAAAGTATAAGTACAAAACCAAGAAGATCTTTATATGAAAAGTAGGGGTGGAAAGAAATTTTATCTGCGTCGGAGTTGAGGCCGGCCGGGTTGTTTGATCCTGTCTCGTGGAGGAATAGAAGGTGGAGGATGGTGGCGGCGGCAATAATAAATGGTAGTAGGAAGTGAAATGCAAAGAATCGTGTTAAGGTTGCATTATCTACAGAGAAGCCCCCTCAGATTCATTGAACAAGGGTGTCCCCTATGTACGGAACTGCTGATAATAGGTTTGTAATTACTGTGGCGCCTCAAAAAGATATCTGCCCCCATGGCAGGACGTAGCCTACAAAGGCTGTCATCATCACTAATAGTAGGAGGATTACTCCGATGTTTCAGGTTTCTTTATAAAGGTAAGATCCATAGTAAAGTCCTCGGGCAACGTGTATATAGATACAGATAAAGAAGAATGATGCTCCGTTAGCATGTATGTTGCGGATAAATCAGCCGTAATTTACATCTCGGCAAATGTGGGCCACGGATGAGAATGCAGTTGAGATGTCTGAGGTATAGTGTATGGCCAGAAATAGTCCTGTTAAGATTTGTGTAATAAGACACAGTCCAAGAAGGGACCCAAAGTTTCATCACACTGAAATATTAGATGGTGTTGGTAGGTCAACTAGTGCGTCATTAGCGATTTTAATTAGTGGGTGGGTTTTTCGTAGGCTTGCCATTATTGTTCTTGTAGTTGAACTACAACGGTGGTTCTTCAAGTCATTGGTCTCGGTTGAAGTCCGAGCAAGAATTATGACCTATTTTATGTTTATGTTATTGGTGGCTTTAATCTTGGGTTTAATTGCTGTTGCTTCTAATCCCACGCCTTATTTTGCTGCTTTAGGTTTAGTAGTAGCGGCAGGGGTTGGGTGCGGGGTCTTGGTTGGATCTGGGGGGTCTTTTTTATCCTTGGTTCTTTTTTTAATTTATCTAGGGGGTATGCTTGTGGTGTTTGCTTATTCGGCAGCCTTAGCTGCTGAACCTTTTCCTGAGGCTTGGGGTAGTCGCTCTGTCGCCGGTTATGTTCTAATTTATTCGTTAGGGGTTGTTTTGATGGCGGGAGTATTTTGAGGGGAGTGATACGGAGGTTCGTGAATTATTATTGATGAATTAAAAGAATTTACTATGTTGCGCGGGGATGTTGGTGGGGTGGCCGTTATGTATTCTATGGGTGGGGCAATGCTCGTTATTTGTGCTTGAGTGCTACTATTAACGCTACTTGTAGTTCTAGAGTTGACTCGGGGGTTAAGTCGTGGTACTCTTCGTGCAGTTTAGATTAATGTTAGGAAGATGGCAAGGGCTGTGGTCAGCAGAAAAATAGTCAGATATGTTTTAATTATTCCTCGTTGAATATCACTTATAATTTTTGACATCATTATTTGGGTAAGGGATAATCCTTTTGGGCCGGAATATTCGAATCATGTCCGGTCGAGTTTATTGGCAACTGATTGTCCTAGGGTTAAATTGAGTTTTGGGGAGAGGCGATGAATAATCGCGGGAAAATAGCCTAGCATGTTGGAGAAGTTATGAGTTGTAATTGTAGGGGTAATTTTGATTTGTTTGTTTGTTATGGCTGTGAGTTCTATTGCTACTAGGAGTCCTATAATAGTTACTAGGAGGGCTGCCATTTTTAGGGTTACGGGTATTGTTATAATGGGCGTTTTTGAGGGCAGGAAATTAGATGTAATGATAAGTCCTGCAATAATACTTCCTCAGGCAAGTCGTTTTATAGGGTTGATGACTAAGGGGTTATTTTCGTTAATGGGTGATAGGGCAGGGAATCGGGGGGATCCTATGGTTACAAAGAAGACGACTCGAAAGCTGTAGACAGCGGTAAATGATGTGGCAATTAGTGTGAGAGTGAGGGCCCAGGCGTTAAGGTAGGAGGTGTTTAGGGCCTCAATGATGGCGTCTTTAGAAAAGAACCCAGCTAAAAATGGAGTGCCTGTCAGTGCCAGGCTGCCAATTGTGAGGTAGGTTGAGGTGGCTGGCATGAGGTTGTGAAGACCCCCTATTTTTCGGATATCTTGCTCATCATTTAGGCTATGAATAATTGAGCCGGAGCATAAGAATAATATAGCCTTGAAGAAGGCATGTGTGCAGATATGCAGAAACGCCAGTTGTGGCTGGTTTAATCCAATTGTAACCATTATTAGGCCTAGTTGACTGGATGTTGAGAAAGCTACAATTTTTTTAATGTCGTTTTGGGTCAGGGCACAGGTGGCTGTAAAAAGTGTGGTTAATGCTCCTAGACATAGGCAGGTTGTTAGTGCGACTTCGTTATTTTCTATGAGGGGGTGAAGGCGAATTAACAGGAAGATTCCTGCAACTACTATGGTACTAGAGTGCAATAGGGCAGATACTGGTGTGGGGCCTTCTATGGCAGAGGGGAGTCAGGGGTGTAAGCCAAATTGGGCTGATTTTCCTGTTGCCGCTAGGATAAGTCCTATTAGGGGGATAGTTATGTCAAGATTTTTTGATAGAAAAAAAATTTGTTGAATTTCCCAGGAGTTTAAGTTGACTGCAAATCAGGCTATGCTTAGGATTAGTCCGATGTCCCCCACTCGATTATAAATCACGGCTTGGAGGGCTGCTGTATTAGCGTCTGCTCGTCCATATCACCACCCAATTAGTAGAAATGATATGATTCCAACTCCCTCTCAGCCAATAAACAGTTGAAACATATTATTGGCTGTTACAAGGGTAATTATGGCTACTAGGAATAGGAGGAGGTATTTAAAGAATCGGTTTATGTTGGGGTCGGAGTGCATATATCATAATGCAAACTCTAGAATAGATCAGGTAACGTAAAGGGCAATGGGGGTAAAAATAAGGGAATAGTGATCAAATTTAAAGCTAATATTTGTGTCAAATATGTGCGTGTTCATTCAGTGTCAGTTCGTGGTAATACTTTCTATACCCTGGTCCAAGAAGATTATAAGGGGGAGGAGGCTAATAAAAAAGGCAGTGCTAACAGCATTTTTAACGTGTGTTTTTGCTCATTCTGGGTTTTGTGGCTTCGGGTGAAGTGTTGTCAGTAGGGGGATAATAAGAATTGTGATGACTAAGATGAGTGAGGAGGATATTATTAGGGTTGTTAAATTCATAGCTTCCACTTGGATTTGCACCAAGAGTTTTTGGTTCCTAAGACCAATGGATGAGCTATTATCCTTTAGAAGCGTGAGGAAGCCGAGGATTTTAACCGCGGTGCATAAGGATTAGCAGTACTTACTGATTTCTGTCCTTCCTTGGTGAGTAGGGGGGTTTTAACCCCTGTCTTTAGAATCACAATCTAATATTTTAGTTAAACTATACTTACTAGTAACATCAGCCTCATATAAGTTCGGGCTTTGTTATAAGTAGAATTACTGGGATTAGGTGAAGGGCTATTAATAGGTGTTCTCGGGTATGAAAGGGCGGAAGTTTTGTCATATGGCTTGGTGTTGGGCCTCGTTGGGATATCAGGAACATGTAGAGGGAGTAGCCCGCCGTAATTAGTGTTCCTGCTCCTGTAAGTGCAATAGTTCACGGGGATCAGTTGAATAGAGTTGTGATAATTATAAGTTCTCCTATAAGATTAGGTAGCGGGGGTAGTGCTAGATTTGCTAGATTAGCAATGAATCACCATACTGCCGTTAAAGGGAAGATTACTTGTAATCCTCGGGCTAAAATTATAGTCCGGCTATGGGTTCGTTCATAGGCTGTGTTGGCCAAGCAAAATAGTATAGAGGATACTAATCCGTGGGCAATTATTAGGATGATTGCCCCGGAGAATCCCCATGGGGTTTGAATTAGGATGCCCCCAGCTACAAGTCCTATGTGGCTAACAGATGAATAGGCGATTAGTGACTTAAGGTCAGTTTGCCGTAAGCAAATGGACCCTGTTATGATAATTCCCCACAATGCCAGGATAATAAATGGGTAAATTAATTCTTTTGACAGTGGGTCTAGCATAATTATGATTCGTATTATCCCATACCCTCCCAGTTTTAGTAATACTGCTGCTAGGACTATGGATCCGGCAACGGGTGCCTCTACATGTGCTTTGGGGAGTCACAGGTGCACGCCGTATAGAGGTATTTTAACTAGGAATGCGATAAGACAGCCGGCTCATCAAACTTTATGACCTCATGAATTTAGTAGTATTGGTTGGGAGTATTGGATTACTATTATAGACAGGGTTCCTGTGGATTGTTGAAGAAGAAGAAGTGCGACTAGGAGGGGCAGGGAGCCTGCTAGGGTATAAAACAGGAAGTAGGTGCCTGCATTAAGTCGTTCGGCTTGGTTTCCCCACCGGGTGATAATAATGAGAGTGGGGATAAGGGTGGCCTCAAATATGATGTAGAATATAATGATTTCTGTGGCACCAAATGCTAAGATTAGGAAGGTTTGTAGTGAGGTAAGGAGTGTAATGTATAGGCGTTGTCGGTTAATGGGTTCGGGGTTGATGTGATTTTGGCTGGCCAGAATTATTAGAGGGAGTAGTCAGCATGTTAGTACTAACAGGGGGGTTGATAATGGGTCCGTGGCTAGGTATTGATTAGATATGACTCATCCGGTCTCGGATGTTCATTTTAATCATGATAGGCTAATAAGGGCAATAGATAGGCTGTGGGCGGTTGTTGCCGTCCATAATCACTTGGGGGAGACTAGTCAGATTGTTGGAAATAGCATAATTGTGGGGGCTAATACTTTTAGCATTGTAGAAGATTAAGGTTTTGCAGGCGATCAGTTCCGTGGGTCCGGGCTGTAGCCACCAGGAGGGCAAGGCCTGTGCTTGCTTCACAGGCGGAAAAGGCTAATAGGAGTATAGGGGCTGTGGAGAAGCTTGTGGATTCGAATTGTAATGCCCAGAGGGCCAGTGCGATGAACAGGGATAGTATTATCCCCTCCAGGCATAATAGTGCGGAGAGCAGGTGGGTGCGGTGAAATGCTAATCCTATAAGTCCTAAGATGAATGCTGAGCTAAAGCTAAAGTGTACTGGTGTCATAAGGGGGTTGTGGACTTAAACCACAATTTTCTGAGTCGAAATCAGAGGTCTTACTTTAGACTAACCTCCTTATTCTGCCCACTCTAGGCCCCCCTGGGTTCATTCATAAATTAACCCTAAGGTTAGTAGAATTAGAACTATAGTTGCTCAAAAGAATGTTCCTGTGGGGTTGTGGAGTTGGTCTCCTCATGGCAGGGGGAGGAGGAGGGCAATTTCTAGGTCAAATAAAAGAAATAAGATGGCGACTAGGAAAAATCGTAATGAAAATGGTAGTCGAGCAGAGCCTAGTGGGTCGAACCCGCACTCATAGGGGGAAAGTTTTTCTGCGTCTGGGTTTATTTGGGGTAGTCAGAAGGATACAATTGCTAAGATTAAAGACAGGGCCATTGTAATAATAAGAATGGTTGTAATTAAGTTCATTATCTTTCCCTGGGGTTTAACCAAGACTAAATGATTGGAAGTCACTTGTACTAATTTAAATACTAGAAAGATATGAGCCTCATCAGTAAATTGATACGTAGAGGAATAGTCAAACTACGTCAACAAAGTGTCAGTATCAGGCAGCGGCTTCGAAGCCGAAGTGGTGTTCAGAGGTGAAGTGGTATTGAATTTGACGTAGGAGGCAGACAGCTAGGAAAGTTGATCCAATAATAACGTGTAATCCGTGGAAGCCTGTGGCTACGAAGAATGTTGAGCCGTAGACTCCATCTGCAATGGTAAAGGGCGCCTCGTAGTACTCCATAGCTTGTAGGGCAGTAAAGTAGACCCCCAGTAAAATTGTAAGGGCTAGGGATTGAATGGCTTGTTTTCGCTCACCTTCTATAATGCTGTGGTGGGCTCATGTTACTGTTACCCCGGATGCTAGTAATACTGCTGTGTTTAGGAGAGGTACTTCAAAGGGGTCGAGTGTGGTGATTCCTGTGGGGGGTCAGCATCCTCCTAGCTCAGGTGTAGGTGCTAGGCTTGAGTGATAAAAGGCTCAAAAGAAGCCAAGGAAGAAGAAGACTTCTGAGGTAATAAAAAGAATTATACCATAACGTAATCCTTTTTGTACGGGGGGCGTATGATGGCCCTGGAAGGTGCCTTCTCGAATAATATCTCGCCATCATTGGAATATTGTTAAAATTAGAAGGATTAGGCCGAGGGTTATTAATGTTGTTGAGTGGAAGTGAAATCAGATTGCTAAGCCGGACGTTATCAGTAGGGCGCCGATGGCTCCGGTTAGTGGTCATGGGCTGGGGTCAACCATATGATATGCATGTGCTTGGTGTGCCATTAAACGTTTTCTTGCAAGTATAGGCTTAATAGCAGGACAAAAACGTAGGCTTGAATTATTGCCACTGCAACTTCCAGAAGCGTAAGTAGAAAGAGGACGGCTGCGGTCAGGATTGCTACTGTTGGTATTATTGGTAAAAGTACAAATACGGCTGTGGCAATAAGTTGAATTAGTAGGTGACCTGCTGTTAAATTGGCCGTGAGTCGTACCCCCAGGGCCAGCGGCCGGATGAAGAGGCTAATTGTTTCGATAATAATTAGTACGGGAATCAGGGGGATGGGGGTCCCTTCTGGAAGAAGGTGGCCGAGGGCCACTGTTGGCTGATTTCGCATACCAATAATGACGGTGGCGAGCCACAGTGGCATGGCAAATCCTATATTTAGTGATAATTGTGTTGTGGGGGTAAAAGTGTACGGGAGAAGGCCTAATATATTAATAGTAATAAGGAATACTATTAGGGAGGCGAATAGCAGGGCTCATTTATGGCCCCCCGTGCTTAGGGGTAGTAGTAGTTGATTAGTAAATCGATTAATAAATCATGTTTGAAGGGTGATAAGCCGGTTGTTTAGCCAGCGGGATGAGGGTGTTGGGAATAGGGTTCAGGGTAGTACGATTGCAATGGCAATAAGGGGAACACCCAGGAAAGAGGGGCTTGCAAATTGGTCAAAGAAGCTTGCTATCATGGTCAATCTCAGGGTTCAGTTTTATGTTTTTCTTCTCCTATAGGGGCGGGCTCATTGGGTATTGTATGATTTAAAATTTTAGTTGGGATAATAGTGAGGAAAATGATTCATGAAAATACTAGAATAGCAAATCAGGGGTTGGGGTTTAGTTGGGGCATTCACTAGAGGTGGTCGGTAATCACCAAACTTTGGCTTAAAAGGCCAACGCTTTGTCCAATAATTAGCTTTCCAGTGAGGCGTCTTCTAGTATTAGTGAGGATCAGCTTTCAAAATGCTCTAGTGGGACGGCTTCAACTACAATCGGTATAAAGCTGTGATTGGCGCCGCAAATTTCAGAACACTGTCCGTAAAATACACCGGGGCGGGATGCAATGAAGGCAGTTTGGTTTAGTCGTCCGGGCACCGCATCTATTTTTACACCTAATGATGGGACGGCTCAAGAATGTAGTACGTCTTCGGCGGATACTAATACACGGATGGGCGACTCCATTGGGACTACTATTCGATGGTCTGTCTCTAGGAGGCGGAACTGGCCTGCTGCAAGGTCTTGGGTGGGAATTATATAAGAATCAAATCCAAGGTCTTCATAGTCTGTATATTCGTAGCTTCAGTATCATTGATGTCCTATTGCTTTAATTGTTAGGTGGGGGTCGTTGATTTCATCTATTAGGTATAAGATGCGAAGAGACGGTAGGGCAATCAAAACTAGAATTACGGCTGGGAGGACGGTTCATACAATTTCGATTTCTTGAGAGTCTAAGATGTATTTATTTGTGAGTTTAGTTGAAACTATCGCAACAATAATATAAAGCACTAGGGTGCTAATTAAAAATACAATTATTAAGGCGTGGTCGTGGAAGTGAAGAAGTTCTTCTATAACGGGTGATGCCGCGTCTTGGAATCCTAGTTGTGTGGGATGTGCCATTATGTTTAAGACATACAGGAATTTAACCTGCAACTTCATCTTGACAAGGTGGTATAATTTACGTTTTACTAATGTCTTTAAAAGAAAGTGACAGAGTGGTCATGTGACTGGCTTGAAACCAGTATATGGGGGTTCAATTCCTTCCTTTCTCGTTAATTTGATTGAACTTGTACGAATGCTGGTTCCTCAAATGTGTGGTATGGAGGGGGGCAGCCATGAAGTCACTCCACGTTAGTTATAGTTAATTCTACTGATGATACTTCCCGTTTAGCGGCGAAGGCTTCTCATAGGATGAAAAGGAATATGATTACGGCCACTAGGGAGATAAGGGATCCAATAGATGATACTGTATTTCATAGGGCGTAGGCGTCGGGGTAGTCAGAGTATCGTCGTGGCATTCCTGCCAATCCCAGGAAGTGTTGTGGGAAGAATGTAAGGTTTACGCCAATAAATATTACCCCGAAGTGGATTTTTGTTCAGGTGTCGTTTAGGGTATACCCTGAGAATAGTGGAAATCAGTGCACAAAGGCTGCTATAATAGCAAATACGGCACCTATTGATAGTACATAATGGAAGTGCGCGACTACATAATATGTGTCGTGGAGTACAATATCAAGTGATGAGTTGGCTAGGACAATTCCTGTTAGCCCGCCTACTGTAAAAAGGAAAATAAATCCAAGGGCTCATAGTATAGGTGTTTCTCATTTGATGGAGCCTCCGTGGAGTGTGGCAAGTCAACTAAATACTTTTACACCGGTTGGGATGGCAATAATTATTGTTGCAGATGTAAAGTAGGCTCGAGTATCTACGTCTATCCCGACGGTGAATATATGGTGGGCCCACACGATAAAGCCAAGGAGGCCAATGGCCATTATGGCTCAGACCATTCCTATGTAGCCAAATGGTTCTTTTTTACCTGCATAGTAGGCCACAACATGAGAGATAATACCAAATCCCGGTAAAATAAGAATATAGACTTCCGGGTGGCCGAAGAATCAGAATAAATGTTGGTACAGAATTGGATCTCCCCCCCCTGATGGGTCGAAGAATGTAGTATTAAGGTTACGGTCTGTGAGAAGTATTGTAATTCCAGCAGCTAAGACTGGCAGTGATAGGAGAAGAAGTACAGCCGTCACAAGTACGGCTCACACAAATAGGGGTGTTTGGTACTGAGAAATAGCTGGGGGCTTCATATTAATTGTTGTGGTAATGAAGTTGATTGCCCCTAAAATTGATGAAACACCTGCTAGATGAAGTGAAAAAATTGTAAGGTCTACTGATGCTCCTGCATGGGCTAGGTTGCCTGCAAGTGGCGGGTAGACTGTTCAGCCAGTCCCTGCTCCGGCTTCTACACCAGAAGAGGCTAGTAGTAGCAGAAATGACGGGGGTAGAAGTCAGAAGCTTATATTGTTTATTCGAGGGAATGCTATATCAGGTGCCCCAATTATTAGGGGCACAAGTCAGTTTCCGAACCCTCCAATAAGAATGGGCATTACTATAAAGAAAATTATTACGAAGGCGTGGGCGGTAACAATAACATTATAAATTTGATCGTCGCCTAGGAGTGATCCGGGCTGGCTTAGTTCGGCTCGAATGAGGAGGCTTAGAGCAGTCCCCACCATGCCGGCTCAGGCACCAAATACAAGATAAAGGGTACCAATGTCTTTGTGGTTCGTAGAAAAGAATCAGCGCGTAATTGCCACAGGTAAGGTAGCCGAGTGTTTAGGCGGCGGGTTGTAGCCCCGAAGACAGAGGTTTGAGCCCTCTCCTTATCATAAGCCCCGTGGTGAAGAAACATGTTGGATTGCAAATCCAAAGACGTAGAGTAATACTCTGCCGGGGCTTTCCCGCCTTACTAGGCTAACGGCGGGAAAGTAGATGGATGCTCGCTGGCTTGAGCGCTTAGCTGTTAACTAAGAGTTTGTAGGATCGAGGCCTTCCCATCTAGTAAGGCCTTAGTTTAATTAAAACATTTGATTTGCAATTAGAAAATGCAAGGTAGATTCTTGTAGGTCTTAGTCAGGGACTAGAAGATTTTCACTTCTGCTTAGAGCTTTGAAGGCTCTTGGTCTGGGTGCTATCCTAAATCCCTTAATTAGCTAGTATTAGGACTGCTGGGGTTACGGGTAGTAGTCCTAGTGCAATTGTGGTAAAAATGGATAATGGGAGGGAGGTTTGGGTTGTTTGAGTTCGTCAGGGGGTAGTGAAGTTTGTTGTGCTTGGGGAGATGGTAAGTGTTATTGCATAGCAGAGGCGTAGGTAGAAGTATAGGCTGAGAAGGGCGGCAAGGGCTATGGTTGTGGCAATAAGAGGTAGGCTTTGTTTGGTTAATTCTTGTAAAATTATTCATTTTGGCATAAATCCTGTGAGGGGGGGAAGCCCTCCTAGGGATAGTAAGACTAGGGCGGTAGTGGCTGTTAGGATCGGGCTATTTGATCAGGTTATTGCGAGGGTGCTAATTTTTGTAGTAGATGATGTTTTTAGTGTGAGGAAGGCTGCTGAGGTTATGCAAATGTAAGTTGCTAGTGCTAGGAGTGTAAGTTGGGGGGCATATTGAAGAACAATAATTATTCAGCCCATGTGGGCGATGGAGGAGTAGGCTAGGATTTTTCGTAGCTGAGTTTGGTTGAGTCCCCCCCAGCCGCCTACTAGCGTAGATATTAAACCTAATGCTGTTAGAAGAAACGGGTCGATGGTGGAGGCGATTTGGATAATAAGGGCGAGTGGGGCGAGTTTTTGTCAGGTTGACAAAATTAGGCCCGTTAAAAGGTCTAGTCCTTGGAGGACTTCTGGTATTCAAAAGTGTATTGGTGCTAGTCCAATTTTAAGTGCCAGGGCGGTCATAAGTATGGTGGTGGCGGGGCTAGATATATTATTTATATCTCATTCTCCTGTAATTCAGGCATTTGTTGTGCCTGCAAATAGAATTATTGCTGCCCCAGTGGCCTGGGTTAGGAAATATTTAGTAGTAGCTTCTACTGCTCGGGGGTGGTGATGTTGCGCTATTAGTGGAATAATTGCTAGGGTGTTAATTTCTAGTCCTATTCAGGCTAATAGTCAGTGAGAGCTGGCGAAAGTTAGGGTGGTTCCTAAGCCTAGGCTGGACAGCAGAATTATTAATACGTAGGGGTTCATTGATGGAGGAGGGACTTTAACCGTCATGTTCGGGGTATGGGCCCGAAAGCTTAATTAGCTGACCCCATCTTAGAAAGTGGTGTAGAGGAAGCACTAAGAGTTTTGATCTCTTGGGCATGGGTTCGACCCCCTTCTTTCTAAGAACTGGGGGGACTCTAACCCTCATTAGCCACTCTATCAAAGTGGTCCTTGAATATTCGGGCACAGTTCCGGCATTACAATTGTGGGGGGAGGCCTGCCACTGCAATTGGTAGGGCGGTGTGCCATAGTACGAGGGCTAGTGTGAGGGGGAGGAAATTTTTTCATACTAGGTGTATTAACTGGTCATAGCGGAATCGTGGGTAGGAGGCCCGGACTCATAAAAATATAATTGATAGCAGCGCGGCTTTGGTTATAAGGCTAATTGTTGTCAGTTCAGGCATATTAGGTAGGTGGGATGCTCCTAAAAATAGTACGGCTGATAATGTATTTATTAGAAGAATATTTGCGTACTCGGCCAGAAAAAATAGGGCGAATGGGCCCCCTGCGTATTCTACGTTGAAGCCGGATACTAGTTCTGATTCACCCTCAGTCAGGTCAAATGGTGCTCGGTTTGTTTCGGCCAGAGTTGAGATATACCATATTGCGGCCAGGGGTCATGCGGGGGCTAGGAGTCAAATGCTTTCTTGGGCCGTATTAAACGTTTGTAGCGTATACCCGCCTGAGAAGATAATAACTGAAAGTAAAATTAGTCCGAGGCTTACTTCATATGAAATTGTTTGAGCTACTGCCCGGAGAGCTCCAATTAGCGCATATTTTGAGTTTGATGCTCACCCTGACCCAAGAATAGAATATACTGCAAGGCTTGATAGAGCTAAAATAAATAGGACGCCCAGGTTTAAGTCAATTACTGGATATGGCAGTGGTATTGGTGCTCATAGTGTTATGGCTAAGGTTAGTGCAAGGATGGGGGTCGCTAAAAATAAAAATGGGGATGACGTGGAGGGTCGGACGGGCTCTTTAATAAATAGTTTGACTCCATCTGCAATAGGTTGAAGTAGTCCGTAGGGTCCTACGACGTTGGGGCCTTTTCGTAATTGTATATATCCTAGGACTTTTCGTTCAATTAGGGTTAGGAAGGCTACTGCTAGTAGGACTGGCACAATATAGGCTAGGGGGTTGACTAAGTGATTTATTAGAGTGTTGATCATAACTGGGAAGAGGATTTGAACCTCTGGTGTAAAGGGCTTAGGCCTTTCGCAATTAACCATGCTCTGCCACCCCAGTATGCCCTTATTTGGGGCGGTAGGGGTTTTGGCCCTCCCTTTATTTAATTTATTTGTTTTCATTAATTGGGGGCGGGGCGTGCTTTAAGTATGGGCCCCCCTTCTCCGATCCTTTCGTACTAGGAAAAGTAGCATTACAGATAGAAACTGACCTGGATTGCTCCGGTCTGAACTCAGATCACGTAGGACTTTAATCGTTGAACAAACGAACCCTTAATAGCGGCTGCACCATTAGGATGTCCTGATCCAACATCGAGGTCGTAAACCCCCTCGTCGATATGGACTCTGGGAGAGGATTGCGCTGTTATCCCTAGGGTAACTTGGTTCGTTGATCGGCTGTGGCCGGATCATTTTTGGTCAGATGTTCTGCGGCTTAGAGATGTCTCTCTTAGTTTTAGGGGTTTGGCCCATTCCACTCGGAGGCTGGTTTTTCCTCCGCGGTCGCCCCAACCGAAGGTAAAATTTTATGGCCCACTAAGTTTTTGCTTTTTATTAAGTTGTTTGACGTGGTTAAATTTTGTACCTCAAGCTCCAAAGGGTCTTCTCGTCTTGTATTTTTACACCCGCTTCTGCACGGGTAGATCAATTTCACTGACCTGAGGGGGGAGACAGTTAAGCCCTCGTTTAGCCATTCATACAGGTCTCTATTTAAAAGACAAGTGATTGCGCTACCTTTGCACGGTCAAAATACCGCGGCCGTTGAACTTGTAGTCACTGGGCAGGCTGGACCTCCTATACTTGGTTTATTGCAGGAGGCGATGTTTTTGGTAAACAGGCGAGGCTTGTGTTTGCCGAGTTCCTTCCCCCTCTTTTAGTCTTTCCTTTAATTATAACACTCCAGTGTGGGGTTAACGATGTTAAGTTGTGGGGTTTTCTTGGTTTTTTTATTGTCCACGCTGCCCTCTTTAATTGGGTTCGTTGATTCCCAGTGGTTTGTCCGATCTGGGTTACACTTGTGCTCGGAGAAGAGCAAGTCTTCTTATTACTCATTTTAGCATAATTTCTTCCATGGGGGCATGGGATAGCCTGATATGTCTGAGGGGAATAAGATTTTTTATCATTATAATAAACTTCTTTCTGTCTGAGCTTTAACGCTTTCGGGTTAGGTGGCTGCTTTTAGGCCCACTAGAACAGTATGTTTTGTTGATTATGATCTTTATCCTCCTCAATAAGGTTGTATCCTTTGTTGGAGGAGCTGTACCTCCTCCAACTAACTCCTAAATATTTCTCTTTGATCTAAAGTGGTGTGCTTTTGGTTCGGGGAGTTTAGGGCTGAACTTCTATCCATTTCTCAGGCGACCAGCTATCACCAGGTTCGGTAGGTCTGTCACTTCTACCCGGAGCTCTTTCCACTCTTTTGCCACAGAGACGGGTTAGCCCTAAGTTATATAGGCTGTCTCGGGGTAGCTCACCTGGTTTCGGGGTTTCAAACTAAAGGGCTCTTTGCTTGGGGATACTGGCTAAATCATGATGCAAAAGGTACAAGGCTTAGTCTTTGTTATTTGGTGCTTATATGGGTTATTTCATTACTCTTTCAGCGTTCCCTTGCGGTACTCTCTCTATTGCTCTAGGTTGTTCCTTTTCTGTCTCCCATACTTAGGTAAAAAAATGGTTTAATTTTTGGTGTAGGTCATGTTTTGTTAGTAATAATTTTAAGTTAAATTAGTTGTTAGGCTAGCTGTTTGGCTCAGGGTGATCCAATTTGCATGGATGTCTTCTCGGTGTAAGTGAGATGCTTAGCTAACTCAGCCACGCCCTGAGTTTTATCCAAGTGCACCTTCCGGTACACTTACCATGTTACGACTTGCCTCCCCTTGTCAGTGCTTTGATGTTAATTATCTTTGTTGCGTTTAGACAGGGGAGAGTGACGGGCGGTGTGTACGCGCCTTAGAGCCGGGTTCAAAAGGACACTCTGCTTCCTTTTTACTACTAAATCCTCCTTCAAGCACTATTTCATGTTGCATGTTCGTAGTGTTCTGTAAATAGAAAATGTAGCCCATTTCTTCCCGCTTCGTACGCTACACCTCGACCTGACGTTTTGGGTTTTGCCCATTTTGCTTACTTTTATTACCTTCACAGGGTAAGCTGGCGACGGCGGTATATAGGCTGGTGGTGGCTAGAAGTGGTGAGGTTTAACGGGGATTATCGGTTCTAGAACAGGCTCCTCTAGGGGGGTCTAAGGCACCGTCAGGTCCTTTGGGTTTTAAGCTGATGCTCGTAGTACCCTGGCGGACGCCTGGTTGTAGGGGGGGGGGTCTGGGTTTATGGCTGAGCATAGTGGGGTATCTAATCCCAGTTTGTTCCTCAGCTTTCGTGGGGTCAGGTGGGTTTTGCTAAAGCTACTTTCGTATGTTTGGGCTTCGGACACCTAGAAGCGTATGACAGCCAAGGGGCCATTCGGCTTTATTATTTTATTTTCCTTAACCACCCTTTACGCCGTAATACTATCAACTGGGGCCTCTCGTTTAACCGCGGTGGCTGGCACGAGTTTTACCGGCCCTCTTAGCCCTAACTGAGTCAAGTTTTCACTTATGGCTTAATGTTTATCACTGCTGAATTCCCTTGGGGGTGTGGCTTGGCTTGGCGTCTTGGGCTAAAAAATTTGTGCCTGATGCCCGCTCCTCGTCCCCGACTGGGGGATTGAGGGCATACTCACGGGACTGCGGAGACTTGCATGTGTAAATCGGGCCAGAGCTAATAGTAAGGTCGGGACCATGCCTTTGTGCATGCGGGGCTTTTTAGGGCCCATCTTAACATCTTCAGTGTTATGCTTTGTGTTAAGCTACGCTAGC